TAAATATATATATATATATAAGAACATATTATAATACTAAAGGTTATAAAGATATTAATAAAGTTTATAACATAATTTATTTTTATATTAAATGAAGATTTGATTCATTTAAATTTTAATGAAATTATTAAAAATGATGAATAAATTATTTTAAAATAGACGAAGATTATAATTAATCTATTTATAATGAAAATGAAAGATATTATTAATTGATTATTAGAAATTAAATTATTTAAAGTTATTCATTTAGGAAAAAATCCTGAAAAGGGGGGTAAGCCTCTCAAAGATACAAAATTTAAGAAAATTATTAATTTTAATATAAAATTATTATTAAAATTAAATAATTGATTTATGTAAAATAATTTATTAATTTGAAAAATGAAACAGGTTATAAAGGTAAACAAAAAATAAAATGAAAAGTATAAAATTCAAAGATTTTCTCTAATTAATAAAGTCGAAATTAATCATCCAAGATTATTGATAGATGAAAAAGCTATTAATTTTCGTAAGGAATTTTGATTAAATCTTCCTTTTACTCTGATTAATATATTTAAAATTGCTGTATAAATTATAAGATTAAAGTTTATTATATAAGAAATAAAAATTATAGGAGAAATTTTTTGTCAAGTTATTAAAAAAAAATTATTATTTCAAGATAATTTTCTAGAAATTTTAATAAATCAAAAGTGTATAGGAGCAGATCCTAATTTTATTAATATTGTTAAGTTTATAAAAATTGGAATAAATTTAAAAATTTTTAAACAAGTAAATATAATAAGAATACTAAATAGAAAATTTAATGAAGTAATAGATTGGATAAAAAAATATTTTAATGTTAATTTAGAGTTAATAAAATTTAAAGGTAAACTAATTAATACAATAAAACTTAATAAATTAATTTCTAATCCTATTCAACATCCTAATCAAGAACTTGATGTAATAGAAATAAGAGTACTTATAATTAAGAGAAAGAAAAAAAATCTTTTTTTTGATCAAGTATAAAAAAATAATTTTAATATAAAAAATTATAAAAAAAAATAGTAAAAAAAAAATCCTACTTTAAAATTTACATGTATATTAATATTTATATAAATATAAATGTAATTATAAACTTTATTGATATTCAATTCAATAAATAAAGGAAAAAAAAGTAAATTGTTAATATTAATATAAAAATAATAAAAAGTAAATTATTAATATATTTATAAATATAATATATTAATAATATAAAATTAAATTATTAATATATATATATATAATAAATTATTAATATATTTATATATATATAATAAATTATTAATATATTTATAAATATATATATATATATATATATATATATATATTAATAATATAAAATTAAATTATTAATTTAAAAAAAAAAAAAAAAAAAAACCAGTGCAAAAAGTAATTTTTTTACTAATTAGGTTTATTTTTTGTTTGTTTTGTAAAATAAATTTTTGTAATTTTTTTTTATTTTAATAATAATTTAAATAATAAATAAGTATTAATTGATATTAAAAATTTAAGAAATTAAGATTTAGCAATATAATAATTAAGAACTAATTTTGTGCCAGCAGTTGCGGTTATACAAAACTTAAAATAAATTTTATTAGCTAATAATAAATAATTTTATATTAAATTAAAAGTAAAATTATTAGGTAAAATTTTAATTTTATAAAAATTTATTTAAAAGATATGAATTATTAGATTTAAATAGATAAACTAGGATTAGATACCCTATTATTATAAATTAATTATATTGCTAAAATAGTAAATATAAGATATGGAAACTAAAATAAGATGGCGGTATTTTATTTTGTTTAGAGGAATCTGTTAAGTAATTGATAGTCCACGAATAAATTTACTTGATATTTTATTTTGTATATCGTTGTTAAAAAAATATTTTTTAAAAAAAATAATATTTTAATTTTTTTATTAGAATTTAGTTCAGATCAAGATGCAGATTATAATTAAGTTTTGAATGGATTACAATAAATATATTTAAACGGATAAATATATTAAAAATATTTTTAAGGTGGATTTAAATGTAATTTTAATTAGTTTATTAAAATGATTTAAAATTAAAATATGTACATATTGCCCGTCAATTTCATCTAAAAATTGGAATAAGTCGTAACAAAGTAGAGGTACTGGAAAGTGTTTCTAGAATGAATATATTATAGTGTAATATGCACAATAATTTTTGGAATTATTAGTTATAGAATAGTTTTATATAATATAGTTTAAGATAAGTTAATTTAAATAAATAAAAGTAATCAAATTAGAACTTGTAATTAAAGTATTTCATTTACATTGAAAAAAAATTAAAATTTTAATTAGTTTGAATGAATAAATTAATAATTTAATAATAATAAAAAAATTTTTAATGGAAGGTAAATTTTAGTATAAAATTAGAAAAAAAAATTATTTTTATAGGGTAATAGTATTTTGAAATAAATTTGAAATAATTGAAAATTTAGTATAATGAAAGTAAATTTTATTTGTTGTATCTTGTGTATCAGAGTTTTATAAAAAATAATTTATGAATAAATAAAAATCTCGAATTAAAAAGAGTTAATTAATTATAAAATTTAATATTGTAAAATTATTTTAAATAATTAATTGGAAATGAAATGTTAATCGTTTTTTAAGATATCTAGTTTTTTTAGAAAAAAATTAAATTTTTAATTTAAAAAAATTTTTGTATTAATTAATGTAATATAAAGAATTTTAAAATTTTATATATTAAGGGATAAGCTTTAATTTAAAAAATTATAATGTATATATATATATATATATATTAAGAAAAATTTTTAAAATTTATATTGTTTAAAAATTAAAATTTATTATAAATTATTTTTCTTTAAATAAAATTTTAAGTATTTTAATTTTATATAAAAAAACATTTTTAATAAAATAGGTATGGAAATAATGTAAAAATTAGTATATAAATAATTGAAAAAATTAATTTTTTTTAAAAGTAAGTTAAAGGAATTAGGCAAATTTCTATATTCACATGTTTATCAAAAACATGTCTTTTTGAAAATAATTTAAAGTCTAATCTGCCCACTGATTAAAGATTAAAGGGCTGCAGTATAATGACTGTACAAAGGTAGCATAATAATTAGTCTTTTAATTGAAGACTAGAATGAAAGATTTAATGAAATATAAACTGTCTCTAAGTTATTTTTAAAATTTAATTTTTTAGTAAAAAAGCTAAAATAAGTTTAAAAGACGAGAAGACCCTATAGAGTTTTATTTAATTTATAATTTTTTATACATTTATAATTAAAATGGAAAGTATAATTTAAATTTTGTTGGGGTGATAAAAAAATTTAAAAAACTTTTTTTTTTATAAAACATGGATAGGTGAATAAATGATCCAATAATATTGATTAGAAGAATAAATTACCTTAGGGATAACAGCGTAATTTTTTTTTTTAGTACGAATAAGAAAAAAAGGTTGCGACCTCGATGTTGGATTAAGATAAAATTTTTATGCAAAAGTAAAAAATTTTGATCTGTTCGATCATTAAAATCTTACATGATCTGAGTTCAGACCGGTGTGAGCCAGGTTGGTTTCTATCTTTAGAAAGATAAGATATTTTAGTACGAAAGGATCAAATATTTTAAATAATTTATTTAAAAGAATAATAATAAATTTAATCTATTTTGGCAGATAAATGCGTTGGATTTAGATTTCATAAATATATAGTTATTATATAAATAGAAATAAATTATTTAGACTATATTTGTGTAATATTTGGGATTATTATTATATTGATTGGGATTTTAATTAGAGTTGCTTTTTTAACTTTATTAGAGCGTAAAGTTTTAGGGTATATTCAAATTCGAAAAGGTCCTAATAAAATTAGAATTTTAGGATTATTTCAACCTTTTAGAGATGCTATTAAATTATTTACTAAAGAACAAGTTTTTTTAAATTACTCAAATTATTTTATTTATTATTTTTCTCCTATTATAAATTTTATTTTATCTTTAATTATTTGATTGGTAATACCTTATTTTATAAATTTTATTATATTTAATATAGGAGTATTTTATTTTTTATGTTGTCTTAGAATTGGAGTTTATACAATTTTAATATCTGGTTGGTCTTCAAATAGAAATTACTCATTATTAGGAAGATTACGATCAGTAGCTCAAACTATTTCTTATGAAGTTAGTTTATCTTTGATTTTTTTATCTAGTATTATTATAGTAATAAATTTTAATTTAATAATTTTTGAGGAATATCAAAATATTATATGGTTTTTTTTTTTAATAATGCCTTTAAGATTAATTTTTTTTTCTTCATTATTAGCTGAAACTAATCGAACTCCTTATGATTTTGCTGAAGGAGAAAGAGAATTAGTTTCTGGGTTTAATGTAGAATATAGAAGAGGAGGATTTGCTTTAATTTTTTTATCAGAGTATTCAAGAATTATGTTTATAAGATTAATATTTGTAATTATTTATTGTGGGGGTTATAAATTGGATATTTTTTTTTATATGAAAATAATATTTATTTCTTTTGTAGTTATTTGAGTTCGTGGAACTTTATGTCGTTACCGTTATGATAAGTTAATGTATTTATGTTGAAAAGGTTACTTACCAATATCATTAAATTTTATTATTTTTTATTTAGGATTGAAATTTTATTTTTTTCTTTAAATTAATAGAATTTATTATTCTTTCTTAAGTTTTCAAAACAAATGCTTTATCAAGCTCATTAATTTAATTATAAATTTAAAATATTAATTTATCTCAATATTTAAAAATAAAAGGATTAATTAGAAAATAATTAAAATAAAAAAAAGTTAGAATTTGTCTTATTGTAATATAAGGAGATTCAATAGGATTTGCTCCGATTCATGTTAGAATTACAAAACAAACAAAAAATATTCAAAATAAAATTTGATTAAGAGGATAAAATTGATTACTTTTAATTTTTTTTTTATAATTAAAAGGTAAGGTAAATAGAATAAAAATTGATATAGCTAAAGCAATGATTCCTCCTAATTTATTAGGAATTGATCGTAGGATAGCATAGGCAAATAAAAAATATCATTCTGGTTGAATATGTGGAGGGGTAATTATAGGATTGGCAGGAGAAAAATTGTCAGGGTCACCTAAGAAGTAAGGATTAATTAAAGTTAAGGTAATAAGGATAATTAAAATTAAATAAAATCCAATAAAGTCTTTATATGTAAAAAATGGGTGAAACCTAATAAAATTATTTTTTAAATTAAGTCCTAGAGGGTTATTAGATCCTGTTTGATGAAGGAATATTAGGTGAATTATAACTATTATAAGGATAATAAAAGGGAAAAGAAAATGAAAGGTGTAGAATCGGGTTAAAGTAGCATTACTTACAGAAAATCCTCCTCAAATTCAGTAAGTTAAGGAATTTCCTAAATATGGGATTGCTGTTAATAGATTAGTAATAACTGTAGCTCCTCAGAAGGATATTTGACCCCAGGGTAAAATATATCCTATAAAGGCTGTAGCTATTCTTAAAATAAAGATAGCTGTTCCGATTGTTCAGGTTGATTTTAAATTATAAGATCTATAATAAATACCTCGCCCTATGTGAATATATAAACAAACAAAAAATAAAGAGGCTCCATTAGCATGAAGAGTGCGAATTAATCATCCATAATTAACATTTCGACAAATATAATTTACTCTATAAAAAGCTAATTCAATATTAGCTGTATAATATATTGTTAAAAATAGACCAGTTAAAATTTGGGTAAATAAACATAGAATTAATAAAGATCCATAATTTCATCATAATGAAATATTAATAGGAGCAGAAAGATTTACTATTGAATTATAGATATTTTTTATTAAAAAGTTATATTTAAAGTAAGGTTTAAATAAGTTCATTAAAATAAAAAAAAATGTTATAATTATAAATTTGAACGTAGAGGTCCTTTAAAGATATTAGTAATTTTTACTACTGCAATTAAAACAATAAATAAATAAAGTACTAGTATAATTAAGAGAATGTAGGTTTGTTCATTATATAATTTAGATAAATTAAAATTAAATTCATTGTTATAAAATAAATAATTATTAAAAAATTTAATTATTTCTCTATTAAAATAAAAATTTCTTAAAAAAAGATTATTTCAAAAATAATAAGATAAAAAAAAAGAAATAATAATTGTGAATAAAAGTAAAGATTTATCTGTAAAATTGATTTTAAATAATTCATTAGAAGCAATTCTAGAGACGTAAATAAATATAACTAAAACTCCTCCAACAAAAATTAAAAAAAGAATATATGAAAATCAATAAGTATTTGATAATATTCCTGATAATAAGCAAATAAAAAAGGTTTGAATTAAAATTAAAATACCTAAAGCTAAGGGGTGTTTAATAAATATTATGAATATACATGTAATTAGGATAAAATTTATAAATAAAAATTTTATACAAAAAGTAGTTTAATAAAAATAGTAATTTTGGAGATTACTGATAATATAATATATTTTTTTTGAAGTTTTTAAAGAAGATCTTATTTTTGATTTACAAAATCAAAGTTTTTTTTAAACTATAAAAACAAATAGAGAATATAGAATTTTTTGTTTTTATTTTATTTTTTATTGGTAATTTAATTTATATTATAAACCATAAGCATTTATTAATTATGATAATAATTTTAGAATTTATTGTATTAATTTTGTGATATTTTATGTATTTATATTTAAGTATAGTAAATTATAATATATACATATTAATATTATTTCTAGTTTTTTCAGTTTGTGAAGGAGCATTGGGTTTATCTATTATAGTTTCAATAATTCGTACTCATGGTAATGATTATTTTCAGAGGTTTAGAATGATTTAATGATAAAATTTTTAATATATATTATATTTTTGATATTTTTATGTTACAAAAATTATATATTTTGAATTATTCAGTTTAGTTTTATAATTTTAATATTTTTATTTATGAATTCTAATATTTTCCAAATAAGTTTTTTTAATTTGAGATATAGTTTTGGGTGCGATAAAATTTCTTGGGGATTAATTATATTAAGAATTTGAATTATTTTTCTAATAATTATAGCTAGTCAGAAATTAAATAAGGAAGAATTTTTTAATAATTTTTTTTTATTAATAATTATTTGTTTAATAGTAATAATATTTCTAACTTTTAGAAGAATAAATATTTTTTTTTTTTATTTTTTTTTTGAGGGTAGATTAATTCCAGTTTTTATTTTAATTGTAAATTGGGGGTATCAACCTGAACGTTTACAAGCAGGATTATATTTATTTTTTTATACTTTATTAGCATCTTTACCTTTATTAATTGGAATTTTTTATTATTATAAATTTTATAATAATATAATAATTTATTTTATGAAGTTTTATAGGTGTGAATTATTTTTATTATACATTAGGTTTATTTTAGCTTTTTTAGTGAAAATACCTATATATTTTTTTCATTTATGACTTCCAAAAGCTCATGTAGAAGCTCCTATTTCAGGTTCTATAATTTTAGCTGCTATTATATTAAAGTTAGGGGGTTATGGGTTGATGCGAATTATAATTTATTTACAAAAAATAAATTTAAAATTTAATTATATTTGAGTAGTAATTAGATTAGTTGGTGGATTAAATATTAGAATGCAATGTTTTTTTCAAGTTGATATGAAATCTTTAATTGCTTATTCTTCAGTAGCTCATATGGGGATAGTTATTGGGGGAATTATAACAATAAATTATTGAGGTTATATGGGTTCTTATATTTTAATAATTGGGCATGGATTGTGTTCTTCTGGAATATTTTGTCTATCAAATATTAATTATGAACGTTTAAATAATCGAAGTTTATTTTTAAATAAAGGGTTAATAAATTTTATACCTTCAATGAGATTATGATGATTTTTAATAATATCATCTAATATAGCTAGTCCTCCTTCTATGAATCTAATGGGAGAGATTAGTTTAATAAATAGATTGATTAGTTGATCATGATTGAGAATTTTTTTTTTGGGATTTATTTCTTTTTTTAGAGCTGGTTATAGACTATATTTGTATTCTTTTACTCAACATGGTAATTATAATTTTAGAGTTTATAGGTTTTTTAGAGGTGTATCACGTGAATATTTATTATTAATATTACATTGAGTTCCTTTAAATATTATAATTTTAAAGTTTGAATATTTTATAATTTAAGACTTAAGTAATTTAATAAAAATATTGATTTGTGGAGTCAAAAATATGGTTTCATTTTAAGTTATAAAAAAATATTCTATTTTTTTTATTTTTTTTTATTTTTTAATTGGATTTAGTTTATTATTTTTTATAATATTTATATATTTTAAAATAATGAATTTAGTGATATTTTTGGAATGAGAGGTTTTTTTTTTTAATTCTAGATTAGTTGTTATAACTATTTTATTAGATTGAATATCATTATTATTTATGATATTTGTTTTATTAATTTCTTCTTCTGTAATTTATTATAGAATAAGTTATATAAAATCGGAATTAAATAAAGATCGATTTGTTTATTTGGTATTAATATTTGTATTTTCTATATTATTAATAATTATTAGTCCTAATATAGTTAGAATTTTATTAGGTTGAGATGGATTGGGGTTAGTATCTTATTGTTTAGTTATTTTTTATCAGAATATAAAGTCTTATAATGCAGGTATATTAACTGCTTTATCTAATCGAATTGGAGATGTAATAATTTTATTATTAATTTCTTGAATGTTAAATTATGGAAGTTGAAATTATATTTTTTATTTAGATTTTATGAGAGGAGAGATTTCTATAAAAATTATTGGGTTGTTAGTTATTATTGCTTCTATAACAAAAAGAGCTCAAATTCCTTTTAGGTCTTGATTGCCTGCTGCAATGTCTGCTCCTACACCAGTTTCTGCTTTAGTACATTCTTCTACTTTAGTTACAGCGGGGGTTTATTTAATAATTCGATTTAATAGATTGTTGATAGAATTATTTATTATAAAATTTTTTATATTATTATTTGGGTTAACTATGTTAATAGCTGGAATTAGGGCTAATTTTGAATTTGATTTAAAGAAAATTATTGCTTTATCAACTTTAAGACAATTGGGATTAATAATAAGGATTTTAAGGATAGGATTTAGAGATTTAGCTTTTTTTCATTTATTAACTCATGCTATATTTAAGGCTTTATTATTTTTATGTGCTGGAGTTGTTATTCATTTTATAAATAATAGTCAAGATATTCGAATAATAGGAGGAATTAGAATTTTTATTCCTATTACTTCTTTATGTATAAATGTTTCTAATTTATCTTTATGTGGAATTCCTTTTTTATCTGGATTTTATTCAAAAGATTTAATTTTAGAAATAATTAGTATAAGAAATTTTAATTTTTATATTATATGTTTATATTTTGTATCTACAGGATTAACTATATTTTATACTATTCGATTACTTATGTATTTAATAGTTAATGAGTTTAATTTAGTATCAATTTATAATTTGTATGATGAGGATTATTGTATATTAAAAAGAATATTAATATTACTATTTATGAGATTAGTATCAGGAAGATTTTTAGGTTGAATGATTTTTTATTACCCATATATAATTTATTTACCTTTTTCATTAAAATTTATGGTATTTTATGTTATAGGGGTAGGATTTTTTTTAGGATATTTTGTTAGAGATATAAATTTTTATTCTATTAATAAGTTTAAGAAAACTTATAGATTAAGATATTTTTTTACTAATATGTGATTTTTATCAGAGATATTTGTTTATGGATTAAATTATTATTATTTAAATTATAGTCAAAAATTAAATAAGAGTATAGATTTAGGATGAATGGAGTATTATTCTGGGTATGGAATTTTTTATACTTTAAAAAATAATTCTATTATTATTGAAATTTTACAAAAAAATAATTTTAAGATTTATTTAATAGTATTTATTTTATGGATAATAATTTTAATTTTTATTAGTTTTATTTAATATATTATTTAAATAGCTTAAATTAGAGCGTAATATTGAAGATATTAAAGTAATATAAATATTTTTAAATGAAATAGGTATATTTAAGAAATATTAATGAATAAATCACTAGTAAAAAGTTAGAAGCTTTTTTAGAATATTTCTAATTGGAATTTAAATTCATTTTTATTATTAACAATAATATACCTCTATTTTGGTTTCAATTAAATAAGGAGTATATACTCTAGTTTTTAAGTCGAAATTAAATGCAAATTGCTTCTTATAATTAATTAAGATAAATTAATTGAATTTAATAATTTTTGAATGCAAATCAAAGGTTTTTTTAAACTATAATCTCAATTGGATCAATTTAGTATATTTTGATTTCATTCATGGTAAATTCCTAAAAGTAAAATTAAAATAAAAAAAATTCTAATTTTAAATCATAAAATAAAATTTACTAATTTAAATAGGGGAATAATGGGGAAAATTAAACCAATTTCAATATCAAAAATTAAAAAGATTATTGTGATTAAGAAAAAATGTAATGAGAATGGAATACGGGCAATGGATTTTGGGTCGAATCCACATTCAAAAGGAGAACATTTTTCTCGATCTAAAAATGATTTTTTAGAAATAATTATACAAATAAATATTAATATATTAGAAATTAAAATAAAGATTATTCTAAAATATAAGATTAAGAATATTATTTATATTAAATTATATTAAACTTTTTAATTGGAAATTAAATATACTGTTTATATTATATAAATTAATAAGGATATTATTTAATTAAAAATTATTAATTTCCTCATCAGTAAATGGAAATAAATAAAAATAATCATACTACATCAACAAAGTGTCAATATCAAGCTGCAGCCTCAAATCCAAAGTGATGAATTCTTGAAAAATGATTATTAATTAATCGAATAAAACAGATTCTTAAAAAGATTGTTCCTATAAGAACATGAAGGCCATGAAATCCTGTTATTACAAAAAAGATTGATCCATAGATTCTATCCGCAATAGTGAATGAAGCTTCAAAATATTCGAAAGCTTGTAGTAAACTAAAATAAATTCCTAATAGGATGGTTAAGAATAAACTTTGTATAGATTGGGATAAGTTATTTGATATAATAGTATGGTGAGATCAAGTAATAGTAATTCCTGAAGAAATTAAAATGATTGTATTTAAAAGAGGGATTTGGAATGGATTAAAGGTAGAGATATTTTGTGGAGGTCAAGATAGACCAATTTCAATATTAGGAGAAAGACTACTATGAAAAAATCTTCAGAAAAAAGAAATAAAAAAAAAAATTTCAGATACAATAAATAAAATTATTCCTCATCGGATTCCTAGTATTACAGATAAAGTATGATTCCCTTGATAGGTTCTTTCACGACAGACATCACGTCATCATTGATAAGTAGATAATAAAATAATAATGTATCCAATAATGAAAAGATTTAAATTAAAATTGTGGAATCATTTTATTATCCCTGAGGTTAAAGTTATTAATCCAATAGCACTAGTAAGTGGTCAAGGACTAGAATCTACTAAGTGGTAAGGATGATTATAAGAGTTTTTCATTAATTTCTTTCATTATAATAAAGTAAGTTTAGAACTGAAATTACATATGCTTGAATAATTGCAACTGCTGATTCTAAACAAAATAGAATAATTTGAATAATAATTAAAAATATAATAAGATAATTTCTTAAATTAATACCATTTCTTCTTAGTAAGCTTAAAATTAAATGACCTGCGATTATATTAGCTATTAGTCGAATAGCTAGGGTTAGTGGACGAATAATATTACTAATTGTTTCAATTAATATTATAAAAGGTATTAAAATAGTTGGGGTTCCTTGGGGGATTATGTGAGCAAACATGTGATTAGTATTATTAAATCAACCAAAAATTATGTAACTTAATCATAAAGTTAAGGTAATAGAAAGGGATAAAATAATATGTCTAGTTCTAGTAAAAATGTAAGGGAATAGACCAAGGAAATTATTAAAACAAATAAAATAGAATATAGAAATGAATAATAAAATTGGAGAAATATTTTTATTATTATGATTTAATAAAGTTTTAAATTCTAATTTGATTTTTATATTAATATAGTTTCATAATATGAAATGTCGATTTGGAATAAATCAAAAAGTTATAGGTAAGAAAAGAATTCCTAATATTGATCTAAGTCAGTTAAATGGAATATTTATTAGATTTGTAGAAGGATCAAATATTGAAAAAAGATTATTTATCATATTCAATAAAAATTTTTATTTTGCAATTTAATTTGGGTTTTACTTTTAATAAATGAGATTTTATTAAAGGCAATTATAATAATAAAAAAAGTATAAATTGTGACAAAAATAAGAATTAGTGGGTATCAATTAATTGGTATTATTTGAGGTAAAAAGAATATTACTTAAGTAATAATTTAAAACTGACAGTCTTCATGTTATTTTTTAACTAATTCTTTAAATTTGTAATTTTTCATTAGAAATAGGTGTTAATTTATTATATAATGGTTTAAGAGACCAGTACTTACTTTCAGTCATCTAATGTTTGAGTATACAAATATGAGTATAATTAAAAGTTATGAGAATTAATATTTATTAATTCAATTAATAAAATTTTTTATTGAAATACTTTCAATAACGATAGGTATGAATGAGTGATTAGTTCCACAAATTTCTGAACATTGACCAAAAAAAATTCCTGGTCGATTTATAAAGAATCTTATTTGATTTAATCGTCCTGGATTAGCATCGATTTTTACTCCTAGAGAGGGAATAGTTCATGAATGAATTACGTCAGAAGAGGTTACTAAAATTCGAATTTGATTATTTATAGGTAAAATAATGCGATTATCTACATCTAGTAGACGAAAATTATTAAATTTTTGATTAGTTTTTAATATATAGGAATCGAATTCAATATTATTAAAATCAGAATATTCATAACTTCAGTATCATTGATGTCCAATAGATTTTAAGGTAATTAGAGGATTATTAAGTTCATCTAGTAAATATAGTAATCGTAAAGAAGGAAAAGCGATGAAAATTAAAGTAAAAGCTGGTAGGATAGTTCAAATTAATTCAATTAATTGACCTTCTAGTAAAAATCGATTAATAAAATTGTTAAAAAAAAGTTTAATTATTAAATATGTTACTAGAATAAGAATTATTATTAAAATAAATAAAGTATGATCATGAAAAAAAATAATTTGTTCTATTAGGGGGGAGTTACTATTTTGATAATTTAGATTTGATCAGGTTGCTATTTCTAAAAAAGAAAAAATTCTTATATTTGAAGCTTAAATTCAACACATTTATCTGTCATATTAGAAGTTATTTAAAATAGGTAGTTCATTATAAGAATGTTCTGCTGGTGGGAATTTTTGATATCATTCAATAGAAGAAGGTAAATTTATAGAAAATAGAATTATATGATGATTTATAAATGATTTTCAAATAATAATAATTAAAAAAAATAAAGATAATAATGAGATATATGAACCAAAGGAAGAGATTAGATTTCAAGTTAAAAAACTATCAGGATAGTCAGAATATCGTCGTGGCATACCAGCTAAACCTAAAAAATGTTGGGGGAAAAAAGTTAAATTTACTCCAATAAATATAGAATAAAATTGGATTTTTAAAAGGAATGGATTTAAGGTTAACCCAGTAAATAAAGGATATCAATGAATAAATCCACCAAAGATTGCAAATACGGCTCCTATAGATAAAACATAATGAAAATGGGCTACTACGTAGTAGGTATCATGGAGAGTAATGTCGATTGAAGAATTAGCTAAAATTACTCCTGTAAGTCCACCAACTGTGAATAAAAAAATGAAACCTAATCTTCATAATATAGCTGGACTATAATTAATTTGTGTTCCGTGTAGAGTTGCAAGTCATCTGAAAATTTTAATTCCTGTAGGGACTGCAATAATTATAGTTGCTGAAGTAAAATAAGCACGAGTATCAATATCTATTCCTACAGTAAATATATGATGAGCTCAAACAATAAATCCTAATAATCCAATTGCTAGTATAGCATAAATTATTCCTAAAGTTCCAAAGGTTTCCTTTTTTCCTCTTTCTTGACAAATAATGTGAGAAATTATTCCAAATCCTGGAAGAATTAAAATATATACTTCAGGGTGGCCAAAAAATCAAAATAAATGTTGATAGAGGATAGGATCTCCTCCTCCTGCAGGATCAAAAAATGAAGTATTGAGATTTCGATCTGTTAATAGTATGGTAATAGCTCCTGCTAGAACTGGTAAAGATAAAAGTAGGAGTAAGGCTGTAATCCCTACTGCTCAGACAAATAAAGGTATTTTGTCAAATGATAAATTATTTAATCGTATATTAATAATTGTGGTAATAAAATTAATAGCTCCTAAAATAGAGGAAATTCCTGCTAAGTGAAGAGAGAAAATAGTTAGATCTACAGATGTTCCTCTATGGGCTATATTAGAAGATAGGGGAGGGTAAACTGTTCAACCAGTTCCAGTTCCATTTTCAACAATTCTACTAGAAATTAGTAAAATTAATGATGGGGGTAGAAGTCAGAAACTTATATTATTTATTCGTGGGAAAGCTATATCAGGAGCTCCAAGTATTAAAGGGATTAATCAATTTCCAAATCCTCCAATTATAATTGGTATTACTATGAAGAAAATTATAATAAAAGCATGAGTAGTAATAATAGTATTATAAATTTGATCATCATTAATAAAAGATCCTGGATTACTTAATTCAATTCGAATTAGTACACTTAATGAGGTACCAATTAGGCCGGCTCAAATTCCGAAAATAAAATATAGAGTTCCAATATCTTTATGATTAGTGGAGAAAAATCATTTTTTCAAATAAAAAATAAAATGGCTGAGGATAAGCGATAAATTGTAAATTTATTAACGAAAAATTTTTCTTTTATTGGCTTTATATTCAATATGATATAAAATTGCAAATTTTATGGTATAGTATAATTATACTATTAAGGCTTAAAGAATATCTTTAATGATAATTTTGAAAATTATAAGTTTTATTAACTTAAAACCTTAATTTGTTAAATATGTACTATTTATATTTATATTTTTATATATAAATATATAAATATATAAATATATATATATATATATATATATTTATATATATATTTATATAGTTTAAAAAAAAACTTTACATTTTCATTGTGATAATAAAAATTTATTTTTTATAAGTAAAATACTTATTTAATAAAGGTAATTTAAATTACATAGTTTACCCTATCAAGGTAATCCTTTTATCAGGCACTTTATTATAAAAAAAAGTTTAACTTTATATTTGAATTATGAGTCCAAAAGCTTTTTTAGCTTATTTTTAT